ATTTGGGCTAGAGTTGACAAACAAACAAAACCAGCAATATACTTTATTAGTATCGCATAGAAATCTAAATGGGGCGTGGCCAAGTGGTAAGGCAACGGGTTTTGGTCCCGCTATTCGGAGGTTCGAATCCTTCCGTCCCAGAACATATATATTCTATGACAATATAGATTGCTTTTTTAACAATGTTCTGTTTAAAATGGAAATGTTAGCTGGAATGTGATTGTTGTTTCTGATTTTTTTCTTCGATGAATTGTTTTTTTTTTTTTTCAAAAACTGAATCGAGATGCGAAAGAATCCATATTCCCTATCTCGTATTCTCTACTCCCTAAATTACCCTAATTAGATTCAATTTTCTTTTTTGTAGATTTCTTGACTTTTCACCAAGAGGGGTTTTTTGGTACTAATTAAATTCACTAAGTCTCTTAATTCTTAATCAATGAGGTAGGCTAAAATAGCAAAAAAGAAGCAAAAACTGGATTTATTTGGCTTTGTGCCTAGACAGCTCGCATTTCGTAAAAATAAAAAAGACTAGGACACCCCCTTCTTTTGATTTATGCTGCATCAGTCCCATAGACTGGGGTACATAGGAGTTAATCAGTAATGGGAAGGCATTCATTTCAATATCTATAAACAGTGACAATTGCTCAGTCTATTTGATCGAATTGATAGATACGAAACCCTACCCATTCTTTGGATTTTATCAATCAGATGAAAAAAAAAAGATAAGTCTTTTTTCCTAAGATGATCAAAAGTTATTTTTAACTATCAAATTTTCTTGGAATAATGATGTCGAAAGGGGAACTTTCTAAATTTCGAATAAATTTAGAAAGAGAAATAGTTTAAATCATTCCTTAGAAGCTGAATCTTTCTCTCCTATTAAGTCACGTGAAGATGCAGAATCGAAAAGAATTCATTTATTCCTCTTATTTATTATTTATTTATTTTTATATAATTTATATAAAAAAGAAAATATATTTATTAATAAAATTATTTAGTTTTAGTATATATATATATATTTTATATATTTTATTAATATATTTTCTAAATTAATATAATAATGTTAGAGTTAGACAAATTAATATTAGTGATGGGGTCTTACTAAGACAGACTTCTTCAGAAAAATCTATACCCACCTATATCTATAGTATTATTTCTATCTATATACTATAGATATAGAAGATATAGAAAATACTATAGATTAGGGTGTTTATACATCAGCCCAACCAATGACTATTCATGATTCCATAATTGAATCAATTCCATACCGGTTCTTAGAGGAATGTTATGGTAAAACTTCGTTTGAAACGATGTGGTAGAAAGCAACGTGCGACTTGAAGGACACGATCCGTTGTGGATTTGTACATCCACCATTTTATGTAGGAATGAAGGTGCTCTTGGCTCGACATCATTGGTTCTGTTTCACTAGAACCCCTCGTTTTTTGTTGTCTTGGAATGTAAATAGTCCATGATGGAGCTCGAGTAGAAAGTATTAATTTATTTCTCGGGGAAAGGGTCTAGGGTTAATGCCAATCAATAAAAAAATTGAAACAACTTCGTAAACATATCTTCGGTATGGAAATCGAAAGAATCCAATTCGACCAAGTTTCAAATTCCAAAATTTATTGGAATTGATCAAACTTTTTCGATCCAAAGTGTTTCACGAGGAAATCCATCGTCTTGTAGGATTCTTTCATAGAAATCGCAAAAAGGGTATGTTGCTGCCATTTTGAAAGGATTAAAAAGCACCGAAGTAATGTCTAAACCCAATGATTTAAAATAAAACAAAGATAAAGGATCCCAGAACAAGGAAACACTTTTTTAATTGTCTTCACTTTTTTAATTGTCTTAATAACTATAACTGGATCAGACTGAAGAATCTGATTTGAAACGAGACAAACAAAAAAGGAGGAAAGACCACTCAATAAATGAAGAAAGATTTTCCTTTGAACGGTTTGAAAGTTATCTAACTTGAGTTATGAGAGTACGAATGGTTTCTTTTTCATTTTAAGGAAGAAAGAAGAAAAAAAAAAGACTTACATCTTTAATTGATTTGATCATTTTATGGATCCAGTTGTCATTTATTAGATAGAATTTTAGATAGAATTCCATACAGAGACAAAACTTCGAATCAATCATTTTTCTCGAGCCGTACGAGGAGAAAGCTTCCTATACGTTTCTAGGGGGGGTGTTGTTCATCTACATCTATCCCAATGAGCCGTCTATCGAATCGTTGCAATTGATGTTCGATCCCGAAGAGAAGGAAAAGATCTTCAGAAAGTGGGTTTTTATGATCCGAGAAAGAATCAAACTTATTTAAATGTTCCTGCTATTTTATATTTCCTTGAAAAAGGGGCTCAACCTACAGAAACTGTTCAGGATATTTTAAAGAAGGCAGAGGTTTTTAAGTAACTTCGTCCTAATCAACCGAAATTCAATTAAGGAAAAATTAAGGAAATAAATTAAGGAAATACAAAAAAGGGGATAGTGATTTGTATATAAC